CAAATGATCAAACAATTCAAAAGAAATCTATTGGAATAGAAGAAATCGGTAAAAAGGTTCCTCGATGGTCATACAAATTGACCGACCATTTGGAAGAACAGGAGGAAGAAAATGAGGAAGAATCGACAGAGGATCATGGGATTCGTTCAAGAAAAGCCAAACGTGTGGTAATTTATACTGATAATGATCAGAATACCAATAATGATCAGAATACCAATACTTATACTAGTACCAGTACTAATAGTGATCAAGCAGAAGAGGTGGCGTTGATACGTTACTCGCAACAATCGGATTTTCGTAGGGATCTAATCAAAGGATCCATGCGCGCTCAAAGACGTAAAACAGTTACTTGGGAAATGTTTCAAGCAAACGTGCATTCCCCACTTTTTTTGGACAGAATAGACAAAACGTTTTTTTTTTCTTTTGATATCTCCGGAATGATGAACCTAATTTTTAGGAATTGGGTGGGGAAAGGTCCGGAATTAAAAACTTCGGATTCTGAGGCAAAAGAAAAGGAAAAAACAAAGGAGGAGAAAAAGGACGAGAATGAACGGATAGCAATAGCAGAAAATTGGGATACTATTCTATTTGCTCAAGCAATAAGAGGTTCTATGTTAGTAACACAATCGATTCTTAGAAAATACATCGTATTGCCTTCATTGATAATAGCTAAAAATCTCGGCCGTATGTTATTATTTCAATTCCCCGAGTGGTACGAGGATTGGAAGGAGTGGAATAGAGAAATGCATGTTAAATGCACCTATAATGGTGTTCAATTATCAGAAACAGAATTTCCGAAAGACTGGCTAACAGACGGTATTCAAATAAAAATCCTATTTCCTTTCTGTCTGAAACCTTGGCACAGATCTAAGCTACGATTCGATCATAGAAATCGAATGAAAAAGAAAGGAAAAAAAGAAAATTTTGGTTTTTTAACAGTCTGGGGGATGGAAACTGAACTACCTTTTGGTTCTCCCCGAAAACGACCTTCCTTTTTTGACCCCATTTGGAAAGAACTCGAAAAAAAAATTAGAAAAGTGAAAAAGAAATGTTTTCTAGTTCTAAGAGCTTTAGGAGAAAGAAAAAAATGGTTTCTAAGGGTCTTAAAAGAAAAAACAAGATGGATTCTCAAAACAGTTCTATTTATAAAAAGAATAATAAAAGAGTTTGCAAAAGTAAATCCAATTTTCTTATTTGGATTGAGGAAAGTATATGAACCGAATGAAAATAGAAAAGATTCTATAATTAGTAATAAGATTAACCATGAATCGATCATTCGAATTAGATCTGTGGATTGGACAAATTATTCACTGACAGAAAAAAAAATGAAGGATCTGGCTGATAGGACAACCACAATCCGAAATAAAATAGAAAGGATTACAAAAGACAAGAGAAAAATATTTCTAACTCCAAATAGAAAGATTAGTCCTAACGAGACAGGTTGTGATGATAAAAGATCGGAATCACAGAAACATATTTGGCAGATATCAAAAAGAGGAGGTGCCCGATTAATACGTAAATGGCACTATTTTATGAAATCTTTCATTGAAAGAATCTATATGGATATCTTTCTATGTAACATTAATATTCCCAGAATAAATGCACAACTTTTCCTTGAATTTGAATCAACAAAAAAAATTATCGACAAAGACATTTACAATGATGAAAGAAATAAAGAAGGAATTGATGAAACAAATAAAAATGCAATTCACTTTATTTCGACTATAAAAAAGTCTCTTTCTAATATTAGTAATAATAAATCACAGATTTATTGTGACTTATCTTCCTTGTCCCAAGCATATGTATTTTACAATTTATCACAAATCCAAGTTATTAATAAGTATTACTTGAGATCTGTACTTCAATATCGCGGAGCATATCTTTTTCTTAAGGATAGAATAAAGGACCATTTTGGGACACGAGGAATATTGGATGCCAAATCAAGGTCTAAGAAACTTCCGAATTCTGGAATGAATGAATGGAAAAATTGGTTAAGGGGTCATTATCAATACAATTTATCTCAGACTAGATGGTCTAAATTAGTACCGCAAAAATGGCGAAATAGAGTCAATCAACGTCGTATGATTCAAAATAAAGACTCAAAAAAAGATTCATATGAAAAAGAAAAAGACCAATTAATTCATTACGAGAAAAAAAAGAATTATGTAGTGAACTCATTACCGAGTCAAAAAGAAAAATTTAAAAAACACTACAGATATGATCTTTTATCACATAAATATATTCATTATGAAGACAGGAAGGTCTCATATATTTATGGATCGCCATTCCAAGTAAATGGAGACCGAGAGATTCCATATAATTACAACATGCCTAAACCCGAATCATTTTATGTACCCGGGGGTATAGCTATTAATGATTATCTAGGGGAAGGGTCTATTATTGATACGGGGAAAAATCCGGATAGAAAATATTTGGAGTGGAGAATTCTCAATTTTTTTCTTAGAAAGAATATCGATATTGAGACTTGGACCGATATAGATACTGGAACCAACATTAATAAAAATACTAAGACTGGGACTAATGATTATCAAATAATTGATAAGAAAGATCTTTTTTATCTCATGATTCATCAAGAAATCAACCCATCCAATCAAAAAAAAAGGTTTTTTTTTGATTGGATGGGAATGAATGAAGAAATGCTACATCGTCCCATATCGAATCTAGAACCCTGGTTCTTCTCAGAATTTGTGCTACTTTATGATGCATATAAGATTAAACCGTGGATCATACCAATCAAATTACTTATTTTCAATTTGAATGGAAATGAAAACATTAGTGAAAATAAAAACATCAACAGAAATAAAAAAAAGGATCTTCGTCTATCATCTAATCAAAAAGAATATCTTGAATTAGAGAATCGAAATCAAGAAGAAAAAGAACAGCTGGGTCAAGGGAATCTTGGATCAGATCCACGAAACCGACAAAAAGATCTTGAAAAAGATTCCGCGGAATCAGACATTAAAAAACGTAGAAAGAAAAGACAATACAAGAGCAATAAGGAAGCGCAACTAGATTTCTTCCTGAAAAGGTATTTGCTTTTTCAATTGAGATGGGATGATCCTTTGAATCAAAGAATGATCAATAATATCAAGGTATATTGTCTCCTGCTTAGGCTGATAAATCCAAGGGAAATTGCTATATCCTCTATTCAAAGAGGAGAAATGCGCCTGGATGTAATGCTGATTCAGAAGGATCTAACTCTTACAGAATTGATAAAAAGGGGAATATTGATTATCGAACCGGTTCGTCTGTCTATAAAATGGGATGGACAATGGATTATGTATCAAACCATAAGTATTTCATTGGTCCATAAGAATAAGTACCAAACTAATCGAATATGCCGAGAAAAAAAATATGTTGATGAAGATTATTTCGATAGATCCATTGCACAACATGGAAAGGTACTTGTGAATGGAGATGAAAATAATTATGCTTTGCTTGTTCCTGAAAATATTCCATCTCCTAGACGTCGTAGAGAATTGAGAATTCTAATTTGTTTGAATTCCGAGAATGAGAATGTTGTGAATAGAAATTCAGTATTTTTCAATGGCAACAACGTAAGGAACTGTGTGCAATTTTTGGATGAGGACAAGCATTTTGATACAGATATAAATAAATTTATCCAATTCAAATTGTTTCTTTGGCCCAATTATCGATTAGAAGATTTAGCTTGTATGAATCGCTACTGGTTTGATACCAATAATGGCAGTCGTTTCAGTATGTCAAGGATACATATGTATCCACGAGTCAGAATTAGTTGATAGCGGATTTCCTATATATCTATATCACGTGTCATATCCGGTATATAAAGGTATACAAATGTACACACACGTTGTGTTACATTAGATTCTGATACATGATACTGATTCAATGATGTATCATATCAATTGGATCTAGGAATGAATCGGCAGAATTTTCTTAAGTCCCAATCATTCCCTTTTGTGGGTGTAGAAATGTACCATCTCCTTCTATCGAATCCAATTTTCAATTGGATTCGATAGAAAGTAGTCTATGAATAAATCCAGATTATTTTATTGTGTGTACCAGATCTAAATGACTGGCATTATTATTATTCCTGATCGGTAAAATCCATATCTGTGGAAAAGAAAGAAAAAAAAGAGAGAGAGAGAAGAATTCTTTTTATGGTAAAAAATTCATTCATCTCAGTTATTCCGCAAGAAGAAAAAGAAAAAAACAAAGGGTCTGTTGAATTTCAAGTATTCAGTTTCACCAATAAGATACGGAGACTTACTTCCCATTTGGAATTGCACAGAAAAGACTATTTATCTCAGAGAGGTCTTCGGAAAATTCTGGGAAAACGTCAACGTATACTGGCTTATTTGTCAAAGAAAAATAGAGTACGTTATAAAGAATTAATTGGTCAGTTGGATATTCGGGAACCAAAAACTCGTTAATTTGAAAATTCGTTTGAATTATTTGCTTTATTAGATCTTGAATTTTGATGAACCTCGTTTCGTTTTCAGCAATTCATGAAATAATGAATCGGGGAAGAAAACATATGACTGTACCGGATATAAGAAAAGACTTCATGATAGTCAATATGGGTCCTCACCACCCATCAATGCATGGTGTTCTTCGACTCATCGTTACTCTAGATGGTGAAGATGTTATTGATTGTGAACCCGTATTGGGTTATTTACACAGAGGGATGGAAAAAATTGCGGAAAACCGAACAATTATACAGTATCTACCTTACGTAACACGTTGGGATTATTTAGCTACTATGTTCACAGAGGCAATAACGGTAAATGCACCAGAACAATTGGGAAATATTCAAGTACCTAAAAGAGCCAGCTATATCAGAGTCATTATGCTGGAGTTGAGTCGTATAGCTTCTCATTTGTTATGGCTTGGGCCTTTTATGGCGGATATCGGTGCACAGACTCCTTTCTTCTATATTTTCAGAGAGAGGGAATTGCTATATGATCTATTCGAAGCTGCCACAGGTATGCGAATGATGCATAATTATTTCCGTATCGGGGGAGTAGCTGCTGATCTACCTCATGGCTGGATAGATAAATGTTTGGATTTCTGCGATTATTCTTTAACAGGAGTTGTTGAATATCAAAAGCTTATTACGCGGAATCCCATTTTTTTGGAACGAGTTGAAGGAGTGGGCATTATTGGTGGAGAGGAAGCAATAAATTGGGGTTTATCAGGACCAATGCTACGAGCTTCCGGAATGCAATGGGATCTTCGTAAAGTTGATCATTATGAGTGTTACGATGAATTCGATTGGGAAGTCCAATGGCAAAAAGAAGGAGACTCATTAGCTCGTTATTTAGTACGAATCAGTGAAATGGCGGAATCCATAAAAATTATTCAACAGGCTCTGGAAGGAATTCCGGGGGGGCCCTATGAGAATTTAGAAGTCCGTCGCTTTGATAAAGCAAGGGATTCCGAATGGAATGATTTTGAATATCGATTCATTAGTAAAAAGCCTTCTCCCACTTTTGAATTGTCGAAACAAGAACTTTATGTCAGAGTAGAAGCCCCAAAAGGAGAATTGGGAATTTTTCTGATAGGAGATAATAGTGTTTTTCCCTGGAGATGGAAAATTCGTCCACCCGGTTTCATCAATTTGCAAATTCTTCCTCAGCTAGTTAAAAGAATGAAATTGGCTGATATCATGACGATACTAGGTAGTATAGATATCATTATGGGAGAAGTTGATCGTTGAAATGATAATTGATACGACAGAAGTACAAGCTATCAATTCTTTTTCCAGATCGGAATCCTTAAAAGAGGTCTATGGCCTCGTATGGCTGCTTGTCCCTATTTTTACTCCTGTATTGGGAATCACAATAGGTGTACTCGTGATTGTGTGGTTAGAAAGAGAAATATCCGCAAGGATACAACAACGTATTGGGCCTGAATATGCTGGTCCCTTGGGAATTCTTCAAGCTCTAGCAGATGGGACCAAACTACTTTTCAAAGAGGATCTTCTACCATCTAGAGGAGATATTCGTTTATTCAGTATCGGCCCATCTATAGCGGTCATATCAATTCTACTAAGTTATTCAGTAATTCCTTTTGGCTATCGTCTTGTTCTAGCCGATCTCAGTATAGGTGTTTTTTTATGGATCGCTATTTCCAGTATTGCTCCTATTGGACTTCTTATGTCAGGATATGGATCAAATAATAAATATTCCTTTTCAGGTGGTCTACGAGCTGCTGCTCAATCTATTAGTTATGAAATACCATTAACTCCATGTGTGTTATCAATATCTCTACGTGTGATTCGTTGGAACATGAACTTTTACCTCTTTCCTTTATTTCTAGGAAAGGAGTTGAATGTATTGAATAGATATCTTTATTTTTTTATTCATCATTCGGGTCAATGAGTTAAACCAGATAGTTATATGAGTGAAACAAAACAGCTTATGAATTCGCAGTAAGAAGATTGATTCTCATTCCCTATGTACGAGAGTAAGGTAGAAGTAAACATAAGCAGTGGAAACTGTTTACCCCAAGATTGATTGATTAGTTATCATGGCTTGAAGCGGGTGCAAAAGATCAACTGTATGGAGTTTCTACTATTGTATGTATTACCATACCGGGGATCAATCAAAAATGAGTGGACGGTTAGGAACACCAAGGTACACAAAGGATTAGTAATAGAGATAATGTAAGGTATCCAAAGGGATATTTCTGCATAAAAGGAATCATAATGAGGGCTTTAAGTTGGTAGAAATGATCAAGGAGTACTTCCCCACGATTCCGATCTAGAGTATGCTCTTATCCACTGATTAAAGAAATGACTATCGGGAACGACGTAATCCTTTATTTTTTTTTTGAATCCCCTCTTCTTAGTGAGAAAGAAGAACAGGAACGAAAGAAATGAAATGGAATAGGAAAACTGAATAATAAAAGATCCTTGTTTATTCTTTCCTCCATCCCATCCATATTCATACAGATGGAATTTTTCTCATGATTCATGAACTAGTGTAGTGTTTAATTATTTTTCGTAATCGAAAGATATGGGTCGAAATATCTATTGATACAACGAGTATTTTATTGAAGGATTAAGTTATTACTAAACAAAAATTTGGATTATAAAATAAAGAATCAGATCAATTCGGAAGCGCTTTTTATTTGTTATTATAGCAGACAGAATTTCATTGGTCTAATTCGGGACTCTCCGATGCGATGCATGTTTACTCTATCTACCCTACAAACATGCCGAGGTAATAACGAACCAAACCAGTCCTTCGATTTATTTGTGGCCATCGAGGAGCCGTATGAAGCTGAGGTTTCATGTACGGTTCTGGAATAGCGATGGAAACAGTGACGTTATCATCGACTATGATTATCTAACAGTTCAAGTACAGTTGATATAGTTGAGGCACAGTCAAAATATGGGTTGGGGGGATGGAATCTGTGGCGTCAACCTATAGGGTTTATAGTTTTTCTAATTTCTTCCCTAGCGGAATGTGAGAGATTACCCTTTGATTTACC